AGAAACAGGAAGAGAATGAACGGATAGCAATAGCAGAAAATTGGGATACTATTCTATTTGCTCAAGCAATAAGAGGTTCTATGTTAGTAACACAATCGATTCTTAGAAAATACATCGTATTGCCTTCATTGATAATAGCTAAAAATCTCGGCCGTATGTTATTATTTCAATTCCCCGAGTGGTACGAGGATTGGAAGGAGTGGAATAGAGAAATGCATGTTAAATGCACCTATAATGGTGTTCAATTATCAGAAACAGAATTTCCGAAAGACTGGCTAACAGACGGTATTCAAATAAAGATCCTATTTCCCTTCTGTCTGAAACCTTGGCACAGATCTAAGCTACGATTCGATCATAGAGATCGAATGAAAAAGAAAGGAAAAAAAGAAAATTTTGGTTTTTTAACAGTCTGGGGGATGGAAACTGAACTACCTTTTGGTTCTCCCCGAAAAGGACCTTCGTTTTTTGACCCCATTTGGAAAGAACTCGAAAAAAAAATTAGAAAAGTGAAAAAGAAATGTTTTCTAGTTCTAAGAGCTTTAGGAGAAAGAAAAAAATGGTTTCTAAGGGTCTTAAAAGAAAAAACAAGATGGATTCTCAAAACAGTTCTATTTATAAAAAGAATAATAAAAGAGAAAGTAAATCTAATTTTCTTATTTGGATTGAGGAAAGTATATGAACCAAATGAAAATAGAAAAGATTCTATAATTAGTAATAAGATTAACCATGAATCGATCATTCGAATTAGATCTGTGGATTGGACAAATTATTCACTGACAGAAAAAAAAATGAAGGATCTGGCTGATAGGACAACCACAATCCAAAATAAAATAGAAAGGATTACAAAAGACAAGAGAAAAGTATTTCTAACTCCAAATAGAAAGATTAGTCCTAACGAGACAGGTTGTGATGATAAAAGATCGGAATCACAGAAACATATTTGGCAGATATCAAAAAGAGGAGGTGCCCGATTAATACGTAAATGGCACTATTTTATGAAATCTTTCATTGAAAGAATCTATATGGATATCTTTCTATGTAACATTAATATTCCCAGAATAAATGCACAACTTTTCCTTGAATTTGAATCAACAAAAAAAATTATCGACAAAGACATTTCCAATGATGAAAGAAATAAAGAAGGAATTGATGAAACAAATCAAAATGCAATTCACTTTATTTCGACTATAAAAAAGTCTCTTTCTAATATTAGTAATAATAAATCACAGATTTATTGTGACTTATCTTCCTTGTCCCAAGCATATGTATTTTACAATTTATCACAAATCCAAATTATTAATAAGTATTACTTGAGATCTGTACTTCAATATCGCGGAGCATATCTTTTTCTTAAGGATAGAATAAAGGACCATTTTGGAACACGAGGAATATTGGATGCCAAATCAAGGTCTAAGAAACTTCCGAATTCTGGAATGAATGAATGGAAAAATTGGTTAAGGGGTCATTATCAATACAATTTATCTCAGACTAGATGGTCTAAATTAGTACCGCAAAAATGGCGAAATAGAGTCAATCAACGTCGTATGATTCAAAATAAAGACTCAAAAAAAGATTCATATGAAAAGGAAAAAGACCAATTAATTCATTACGAGAAACAAAATAATTATGTAGTGAACTCATTACCGAGTCAAAAAGAAAAATTTAAAAAACACTACAGATATGATCTTTTATCACATAAATATATTCATTATGAAGACAGGAAGGACTCATATATTTATGGATCGCCATTCCAAGTAAATGGAGACCGAGAGATTCCATATAATTACAACATGCCTAAACCCGAATCATTTTATGTACCCGGGGGTATAGCTATTAATGATTATCTAGGGGAAGGGTCTATTATTGATACGGGGAAAAATCCGGATAGAAAATATTTGGAGTGGAGAATTCTCAATTTTTTTCTTAGAAAGAATATCGATATTGAGACTTGGACCGATATAGATACTGGAACCAACATTAATAAAAATACTAAGACTGGGACTAATGATTATCAAATAATTGATAAGAAAGATCTTTTTTATCTCACGATTCATCAAGAAATCAACCCATCCAATCAAAAAAAAAGGTTTTTTTTTGATTGGATGGGAATGAATGAAGAAATGCTACATCGTCCCATATCGAATCTAGAACCCTGGTTCTTCTCAGAATTTGTGCTACTTTATGATGCATATAAGATTAAACCGTGGATCATACCAATCAAATTACTTATTTTCAATTTGAATGGAAATGAAAACATTAGTGAAAATAAAAACATCAACAGAAATCAAAAAAAGGATCTTCGTCTATCATCTAATCAAAAAGAATATCTTGAATTAGAGAATCGAAATCAAGAAGAAAAAGAAGAGCTGGGTCAAGGGAATCTTGGATCAGATCCACGAAACCGACAAAAAGATCTTGAAAAAGATTCCGCGGAATCAGACATTAAAAAACGTAGAAAGAAAAGACAATCCAAGAGCAATAAGGAAGCGGAACTAGATTTCTTCCTGAAAAGGTATTTGCTTTTTCAATTGAGATGGGCTGATCCTTTGAATCAAAGAATTCTAAATAATATCAAGGTATATTGTCTCCTGCTTAGGCTGATAAATCCAAGGGAAATTGCTATATCCTCTATTCAAAGAGGAGAAATGCGCCTGGATGTAATGCTGATTCAGAAGGATCTAACTCTTACAGAATTGATAAAAAGGGGAATATTGATTATCGAACCGGTTCGTCTGTCTATAAAATGGGATGGACAATGGATTATGTATCAAACCATAAGTATTTCATTGGTCCATAAGAATAAGTACCAAACTAATCGAATATGCCGAGAAAAAAAATATGTTGATGAAGATTATTTCGATAGATCCATTGCACAACATGGAAAGGTACTTGTGAATGGAGATGAAAATAATTATGCTTTGCTTGTTCCTGAAAATATTCCATCTCCTAGACGTCGTAGAGAATTGAGAATTCTAATTTGTTTGAATTCCGAGAATGAGAATGTTGTGAATAGAAATTCAGTATTTTTCAATGGCAACAACGTAAGGAACTGTGTGCAATTTTTGGATGAGGACAAGCATTTTGATACAGATATAAATGAATTTATCCAATTCAAATTGTTTCTTTGGCCCAATTATCGATTAGAAGATTTAGCTTGTATGAATCGCTACTGGTTTAATACCAATAATGGCAGTCGTTTCAGTATGTCAAGGATACATATGTATCCACGAGTCAGAATTAGTTGATGGTGGATTTCCTATATATCTATATCACGTGTCATATCCGGTATATAAAGGTATACAAATGTACACACACGTTGTGTTACATTAGATTCTGATACATGATACTGATTCAATGATGTATCATATCAATTGGATCTAGGAATGAATCGGCAGAATTTTCTTAAGTCCCAATCATTCCCTTTTGTGGGTGTAGAAATGTACCATCTCCTTCTATCGAATCCAATTTTCAATTGGATTCGATAGTAAAGTAGTCTATGAATAAATCCAGATTATTTTATTGTGTGTACCAGATCTAAATGACTGGCATTATCATTATTCCTGATCGGTAAAATCCATATCTGTGGAAAAGAAAGAAAAAAAAAAGAGAGAGAGAAGAATTCTTTTTATGGTAAAAAATTCATTCATCTCAGTTATTCCGCAAGAAGAAAAAGAAAAAAACAAAGGGTCTGTTGAATTTCAAGTATTCAGTTTCACCAATAAGATACGGAGACTTACTTCACATTTGGAATTGCACAGAAAAGACTATTTATCCCAGAGAGGTCTGCGGAAAATTCTGGGAAAACGTCAACGTATACTGGCTTATTTGTCAAAGAAAAATAGAGTACGTTATAAAGAATTAATTGATCAGTTGGATATTCGGGAACCAAAAACTCGTTAATTTGAAAATTCGTTTGAATTATTTGCTTTATTAGATCTTGAATTTTGATGAACCTCGTTTCGTTTTCAGCAATTCATGAAATAATGAATCGGGGAAGAAAACATATGACTGTACCGGATATAAGAAAAGACTTCATGATAGTCAATATGGGTCCTCACCACCCATCAATGCATGGTGTTCTTCGACTCATCGTTACTCTAGATGGTGAAGATGTTATTGATTGTGAACCCGTATTGGGTTATTTACACAGAGGGATGGAAAAAATTGCGGAAAACCGAACAATTATACAGTATCTACCTTACGTAACACGTTGGGATTATTTAGCTACTATGTTCACAGAGGCAATAACGGTAAATGCACCAGAACAATTGGGAAATATTCAAGTACCTAAAAGAGCCAGCTATATCAGAGTCATTATGCTGGAGTTGAGTCGTATAGCTTCTCATTTGTTATGGCTTGGGCCTTTTATGGCGGATATCGGTGCACAGACTCCTTTCTTCTATATTTTCAGAGAGAGGGAATTGCTATATGATCTATTCGAAGCTGCCACAGGTATGCGAATGATGCATAATTATTTCCGTATCGGGGGAGTAGCTGCTGATCTACCTCATGGCTGGATAGATAAATGTTTGGATTTCTGCGATTATTCTTTAACAGGAGTTGTTGAATATCAAAAGCTTATTACGCGGAATCCCATTTTTTTGGAACGAGTTGAAGGAGTGGGCATTATTGGTGGAGAGGAAGCAATAAATTGGGGTTTATCAGGACCAATGCTACGAGCTTCCGGAATACAATGGGATCTTCGTAAAGTTGATCATTATGAGTGTTACGATGAATTCGATTGGGAAGTCCAATGGCAAAAAGAAGGAGACTCATTAGCTCGTTATTTAGTACGAATCAGTGAAATGGCGGAATCCATAAAAATTATTCAACAGGCTCTGGAAGGAATTCCGGGGGGGCCCTATGAGAATTTAGAAGTCCGTCGCTTTGATAAAGCAAGGGATTCCGAATGGAATGATTTTGAATATCGATTCATTAGTAAAAAGCCTTCTCCCACTTTTGAATTGTCGAAACAAGAACTTTATGTCAGAGTAGAAGCC